AAAAAATTTTCTGTGGATACCTTATAGTATTCATCCCTACTTGGGGATAAAAAAAGCACCTGTACCCTTGTTGATCTCTCAGAAATTTTATAAAAAGGGCTTTCTAGAGACCCCAAAAGACCAATTCTTGCATGAATTGCTAAGGATCCAATAAGTCCAACATTAATTCCTTCAGACGTGTCAATTGGGCAAATACGCCCGTAGTGACTAGGATGGATATCTCGTATCCGAAAACTAGCCGTACGCCCTGTCACTCCTCCAGGGCCCAAAAAACTCAATTTTCGACCATGAACTATTTGTGTCAATGGATTAGTTCGATCCAAAACTTGGGATAATGGGTGTAAACCAAAAAAAGATTCATAAGTCGTTGTTAATGGAGTTGAAATTACCAAATTCTGAGGAATAGGTATTAATTTATGCCGAATTGCTCCACATATAGTTCCTCGAACCACATTTTCTAAACGAACCAGAGCCAATCCGCATTGATCTTGTAAGAGATCTGATACAGAGCGAATACGTTTATTTTTCAAATGATTCATATCATCAAGTGTACCCATTCCAAATTTCATTCCAATCAAATGATCTGTGGCTGCCAATATATCACGCGGTAACAAAAACGTATTGTTTTGGTGTATATCAAGATTAAGTCGACGATTCATATTTCGTCGACCAATCCTTCCTAATTCGCATTTTTGTTGAAAAAATTTTTTTTGTAATTCTTTACATAAAGATTCCGAAAATACCGGGTCTCCTCCTACACAAGCAAATTGTTGATAAAACTCCAAAATGGCATTTTCCTTTGACCCAAAAATTTTTTTCTCTTTATCATTCAAGAAAGACAAAAAAATTTCCGGGTAGCAAACATTATCCAGAATTTCTTTTAGATTCGAACCCATAGCTGATGATAGAACTAGAATAGATATTTTCTGCTTCCTACTCACACGAGCCCATAGCCTTGCTTTTCTATCAATCTCTAATTCTGATCTTCCTCCCCAATCTGATATTATGGTGCCGGTATAGACCGAAATTCCGTTATGGTCCAATTCTGCCCGGTAATAAATACCGGGGCTTTGCAATATTTGATTGATCACAATTCTGTATATTCCATTTACTATAAAAGTTCCCAGGGAATTCATGAGAGGAATGCTTCCAATAAAAATTGTTTGTTCTTGCATATCCCTGCTGGTTTTCCAAATTAATCCTGCGGATACAAATAACTCGGAAGAATATGTAAGTGATTTATACACAGCAGCCTTTTCTTTTATCACGGGTTCTACCAATTGATATGTCTCCACAAATAATTGAAATTCAATTTCTTGATCTGTATCCTCAATTTTTGGAAACTTATTAAGCTCTTCCGGTAAGCCCTGATCCATGAACCGACAAAATCCTTCAAATTGTATCTGATTAAACCCAGGTATTGTAGACATCAGCTTATTTCCCTCTCGTAACATTTGAACCCAATTCCTCATTTGTTTAAAAATCCCTGTTTTGGATCATTCTTTATTGAATCATATCGATCGATCTAGCTCGGATGGAATCTATATTCTGTTTACTAAATCACATAAAATTTTACACAAAAATTCCATATATATATATCATGTATGAAATACGTATGAACGGAGGAATACAGAAAATTTTCTATTTTGCGGAGAAAAGATCTATTTTAGTACTATTCGTAATATACGCTTGTATTGTAAAGCAAAGCGGGTTAGAGTTAGTAATAAATGCGTGCCCCGATATCTAATCTATATTTCGTATATAAGATACGCAATTGTCTGTGTAATTTCTGTTATGGTTCCGGGGTTTACATATATGTATAATTGTTGTTATAATCGAAATAAATATTTTATTTTTTTGAAAAGACGCAAAAATAATGATTTTTTATCATTTGAATTTTCTTATGTCATTGGGGAAACATGATTTGAAGTCAAAATCTAAGACTCGTTCATGAATTCCAAAAAAGTTAATGGGTCCAATTTTAAAAAAGTAAAGGCTTTTTGTTAGTTAGGAAGGGAATTAAGGAAATGGGATTAAAGGATTAAAAACGCAAGTACAATAAACAAAGTTCAATAATTCAACCCCAAAAGAAAAAATTTGCATATATATTTTTGGCGGCATGGCCGAGTGGTAAGGCGGAGGACTGCAAATCCTTTATTCCCCAGTTCAAATCCGGGTGTCGCCTGATTCTAAAAAAAAAAGGAAATATCCTAATCCCTTAGAGTCTCTTGATACGTACTTGATTCTAAGCATCTAGTGGACGGTAAATCTTTGTATCTAAAATGCAAGAAAAATTTTTTGACTCTGTACCATTGATTTCACTATTATTAGTAAACAATAATGCAAAAATTCCTTCATATTCATAGAAATAGGGGACATAATTCACATGGATATTGTAAGTCTCGCTTGGGCTGCTTTAATGGTAGTCTTTACATTTTCTCTTTCACTTGTAGTATGGGGGAGAAGTGGACTCTAGAAAAACGACTTACCTTAGCTAATTTTAACTAATTGAGTTTTTTGTTGAGGAATCAAACTATATCAATTGTTTTATAGATCACTCCATAAAGTTTTTTAAAATTTAAAAGATACTAATGTCAATCAAACAGATATTTCAAAAATTCCCATGTTATGCTTATTTTTTGAAAAGAAATTAATGCTTTTTTACTAAATTTCGACGAACAGGTTCTGATCCAAATTTTATTAGGGAGGACAGGGAACAACAGACCTTTTCCTTATGTTTTCTCCTAAAAAAAAAAGCCAAGATAAAGCCGTTCTCTTATTTTATTAGGAGAATTTTAATCAGATACATACTTTGTAGAGGAAAGAACATAGGCATAGTTGTTGTTCAACAAAAATATACACATAAAAAGATCTTGGTTCTGACGAGTTGCATATTGGATACTTAGCGCTTGTTTTATCGTTTTATAAAAAGGATTTCTGCTTTATCGACCCATATCATATCCTGGGTTAAATTTAAATAATGTACGATACTTTATTTTCGAAATTCGATGAAGTTTCCATACGATAGAATAGGTTTGATCATATATCAACCAGTCAATTAATTAATAATGGATTTCTTGGGTTGAGAATGCTAAAAAAAATTATTAAATTGATATTGATACATACCTTTGATTCTTTCGGTGGATACTCCTATTTTTTTGGATTGATCAAAATAAATCCAAATCGATCCAATAGATCGAGCAAAACAATAGAATGTAGATCAATATCTACATAACATAGCTGGGGATACGTATTAGAGATTAGTCAATCTTTAATTAAGTCTGTATCTTTAGTATATTACAACTTTATACACGACAAAAAAACGACTAATCTAATACTAATAAATAGTATGGTAGAAAGAAATATATATTTCTTTCTACCATACTATTATCAAATCTAATCAAATACTTATGATTCTAGCCTGCTCATTTTTCAGTTAACAAACGAAATTGGAATACCTTTTTTCCATTTTACAATCGTTGATAAAGAACGAAGAAGTCAAGTTTAAGTCAAACTAATTATTTTGGCTGACCGTTTTTACATAAATGATAAGTAGAAAAGCAGTAGGAACTAGAATGAAGAGCGCAGTAGCAATAAATGCAAGAATATTGACTTCCATAATTTCCTCGTTTTTTAGTTCGCAATAACTCGGGATTTGATCCCATAGAGATGATAAAAATGTCACCTGTAAATTCAATGGAATGAATTCCATTTTGATGATATTGAATCGGATTAATATCATGAATAACAATATCTAAACTATCATATTAATTCGCCGTCGCAAATTGAATAGTATAACATAGGCGAATCTTTTATCCATACTGAATAACAAAATATATTATAAAATTCGTGATCTAATCCATTTTTGACCATAAATGACAGTTTTCTTTCCATCTAACGAAGTCTCATCTGACCACCTTTCTTTTTCTTTTACACTGGTTACAAAAAAAAAATAGAGGAAAAGCGGACAAAAAAGAGGTTAAGTTCTAAAATACCTTTCTTTTTTTTTAGAATAAAAAAAGGCGAGTCCTGGTACAAAAAATAGAATCTAATAGTGTATCAAATTCATTATTATTTTTTTTAGATGTTTGCTTTTTTTTATAGAACTCAAATTCAAGTCTAAACTTTATTATTATTTTTTTTTTAGAAAAAAAAAATAAAAAAATATTCTTCATTACAAGGAGTCTCAAAAAAAGGATAGGATCCTTCTTTGATCTTTCTTTTTGGATCCGTCGGGACTGACGGGGCTCGAACCCGCAGCTTCCGCCTTGACAGGGCGGTGCTCTAACCAATTGAACTACAATCCCAAGGAACTAAGGTATACAATATCTTTTTCTTTTTTTATCATTTGATTCAAAACATTTTTAGTTCGAATTTTTTTGTTGTAACAGAGAAGGGAGTTATAAGTGATATATTGATCTCTGCAAGAATATGTACTTGAGTGCGAACAACACGAATTACTAGTTTTCTTAAAAAAAAATTATGTAAAAAAATCTTTCACTAAAACTAAAGAAAGCAGGTTTTCTTTTTTTCAAATTATCACTCACATAGTATAGTAAGTAAGTATGAATCTAGATCATTGTCTAGATCAAAATTTAAAATTCCCGGAACAAAAAAATTAAATTAAATAGAGCAAGAAAACAAAAGAAAAACAGAAAACTGGACTCTTTTATTACGCGTATCAGCCGTTTGGGGAGGACAAATATCTTCATCTTATAGTAGGTGAGATATTTTTTGGGCCGAGCTGGATTTGAACCAGCGTAGACATATTGTCAACGAATTTACAGTCCGTCCCCATTAACCGCTCGGGCATCGACCCAGGATGAATCTATTCAATTTTAGGTTTATTGATTAGATTTATTGATCATCCATGATCAATTTACTTTTGTAGTACCCTACCCCCAGGGGAAGTCGAATCCCCGCTGCCTCCTTGAAAGAGAGATGTCCTGAACCGCTAGACGATGGGGGCATACGTACCCAACTGCCATCATACTATGTTC